AACAGGAAGAAGAGGAATTCAAAGAAAAACTTAAAAATAAAAAGAAAGACCCCTTCTGGTTTGAAAAACCTCTTGTGACTCTTCTTTTTGACTATAAACGATGGAATCGTCCATTGCGATATATCAAAAATGATCAATTTGAAACAGCTGTAAGAGATGAAATGTCACAATATTTTTTTTCTACGTGTGTAAGTGATGGAAAACTAAGAATATCTTTTACATATCCACCGAGTTTATTAACCTTTTTTGAAATGATACGCAAAAAGTTGTTTTTGTGCACGACAGGAAAAGTATCCGAATCCGAAGAAGAGCTATATAATCATTGGGTCCGTACCAATGAGCAAAAACGAAACAATCTAAGCAACGAATTTGCCAATCGAATCGAAGCACTAGATAAAGCACTAGATAAAGAGTCTTTTGATCCAGATATACTCGAAAAAAGGACTAGATTATACTTAGATGAAACTGAACAAAAATGCTTACCTAAATTGTATGATCCTTTTTTGAACGGACCCCATCGCGGGACAATAAAAAATGTGGATTCACACTCAGGCACGAACAGTCTTTTAATCACCTCAATGGAAGATTCTGAAAAAAACATTTGTGAAAATAAACTTTTTGTTTTCCTTACTCAAGATTTTGATGAATTTGCAGAGCAGCTATATGAAGATGAAGGGGAACTAGGAGAGGAATTCCTTGAAGAAGAAGCAAAAGTTGAAGAAGAAGAAGAAGCAAAAGTTGAAGAAGAAGAAGAAGAAGAAGAAGCAAAAGTTGATAATGAAATTCCTAATGATCAAACAAATGAAATTGAAAAAAAGGTTCCTCGATGGTCATACAAATTGCTTGACGAGTTCGAAGTGGAAGAACGACTGAAGATAGAAAAAGAAGAAAAAGAAAAAGAAGAAAAAGAAAAAAAAGAAAAAAAAGAAAAAGAAGAAAAAGAAGGAAAAGAAAAAGAAGGAGAAGAAAAAGAAGGAGAAGAAAAAGAAGGAGAAGAAAAAGCAAAACCGGAGGCCAGTATTCGTTCCCGCAAATCAAAATACGTACTAGTTTATACTGAGACCGAGGACGAGGACGAGGACGAGAAGGATAAGACGACTCCTTCCACCGGTACTACTACCGAGACAACTACCAATACTACTATTGGGAATACTAGTAATACTACAGAGAATACTAGTAATCAGGATAACGATGAAGAGAAGAAGGATGAGCCAGAGGAACTATATTTGACACGTTATGCACTACAATCGGATTATAACCGAGATCTAATCATGGGATCCACGCGCGCTCAACGAAGTAAAACCGCTATTTTGGGTTTGTTTCAACCAAGAGTGCGTTCCCCACTTTTTTTGGACAGAGGAGACGTAACTTTTTTTTCTTATTTTGGTATTTCCAAACTACTTAATTTTTTTTTCAGAAATTGGATAAGAATAAAAAAAGTCAGGGAATCCAAAATTGAAAATTCTAAAACGCAAGAAACAAAAGAAAAAAGAAAACAAGTTGAAAAAAGAGCGGAGGATGAGCGGGTAAGAATATCGGAAATGTGGGATACTATAGATTATGCTCAACCACTGCGAGGTTGTTTGTTACTAACCCAATCGATTCTTAGAAAATATATCGTATTACCCTCATTAATAATAATTAAAAATGTTGGCCGTATGTTATTATTTCAAATTCCCGAATGGCGCAAGGATTGGAAAGCGTGGCATAACGAAATGCATGTTAAATGCACTTATAATGGTGTTCAATTGTCAGAAAATGAATTTCCGAAAGATTGGTTAACAGATGGTATTCAGATAAAGATTTTATTTCCTTTCTGCCTGGAACCTTGGCATGGAGCTAAAGTAGAATTGGATCATAGAGATCCAATGAAAAAGAAGATAAAAAGAGATGATTTTTGTTTTTTAACAATTTGGGGACTAGAAGCTGAACGTCCTTTTGGTTCTCCCCGAAAACGACCTTCCTTTTTTAAACCTGTTTTGAAAGAAATAAAAAAAAAACTCTTAGTTGTAAAAGAAAAAACACAAAGGATTCTTTATTTAAAAGTATTTCTATTTTTAAATAAAGAATCTCCAAAACTAAGTCCAATTCCTTTATTGGAAATAAAAGAAGCGAGTATAAATACAAATCAAGAAAATGATATAATAAGTAATCAGATTTTTAATGAATCGTCTATTAAATCCGTGGATTGGATAAATTATTCACCGACTGTAAAAAAAATAAAGGATGTGTCCGATAGGACAAATATAATTAGAAATCAAATTGAAAAAATCAAAAAAGACAAGAACAAAATATTACAAATTCCTGATATAAACATTAGTCCTAATGAAACGAGTTGTGATGATAAGAGATTAGAATCACCGAAAGATATTTGGCATATATTAAAAATCTTAAAAAGAAGAAGTACCCGATTAAAACGTAAATGTTATTATTTTTTAAAAATTATTATTGAAAGGCTTTACATAGAGATTCTTTTATCTATTAAAAAAAAAATTCAAGAAAAAATACAAATTATAAAAATCGTTGTAAAACTCTTTCTTAAATTAATTGAATTAAAAAACAAAATTTTTGAGAAATATAATTTAACCGAAAAAAGAAATCAAGAAAGAATTGATGAAACAAATCAAAATACAATTCGTTTTATTTCGACTATAAAAAAATTATTTTCTAATACTAATATTAGTAACAAAAATTCACCTATTTTTTCTGAACCAGCTTCCTTGTCACAGGCATATGTTTTTTACAAATTATCCCAAACCTCAGGTTTTAACACAAATCACTTGAGATCTGTACTTCAATATCAGGGAACACTTCTTTTTCTTAAGGATAGAATAAAGAATTCCTTTAAAAGACAAAAGAATTCCTTTAAAAGACAATGGAAAAACGCGTTAAAACATTATCCCTATCAATACATTATATCTCAGACTAGCTGGTCTCGATTATTAGCGAAAAAATGGCAAAAAAAAATTCATCAAAGTTGTATAGGTCAAACTCAAAAATCACCAAATTTTGATTTAGATGAAAAAGACCAATTAATTCATTACGAGAAACACAAAAATTTTGCAGTGGATTCAATACTGAATCAAAAAAAGAAATTGAAAAATTACAAATATGATCGTTTAGCCCATAACTGGCTTCATTATAAAGATAAGAAGGAATCCTATTTTTTTAGATCAAGAAACGAAGACAAAGAGTTTCTCGATAATTACAACACGTCTAATCCTAAAAATGTTTATATGCCGGTAGATATATCTCTTAATAATTATCTAATAGAAAATTCTGATACGAATCGAAATTTGGATAGAAAATATTTTGATTGGAATTTTTTTGATTTTTCTTTTAAAACAAAAATCGATATTAAGCGCTGGACAAATATGGAAAATGAGGTCACTGTTTATAAAAAAAATCAAAAAACTCTGGCTAATTATTATCAAATAATTGAGCAAAGTGATAAGAAGGATTATTTTTCTAGCTTGATTCGTAAAAAAATCAACCTAGCCAATCCAACAATAACTTCCTTTAACTGGATGAAAATGAATGAAGAAATACAATATAAGCCTATATCTGATATGGACGATTGGTTTTTCCCAGAATTAGTGTCACTTTATGATGCATATAGGATGCAACCTTGGATCATCCCAATAAATTCCCTTACTTTAAATTTAAATGAAAATGATAACCTTGGTTCACAAAACAATCTCGAAGAAGAACAAAAAAATGACTTTCAGCAGATATTCTCTAATCAAAACAAATTAGAAACTAAAAAAAAGAAGCCAGTACAAGGAAATATTCAATCAGAGACACAAAAAAAGGGGAATCAGGGATCGGATTTATCAAACCAAGAAAAAAAAGATAAAGAAGAAAAGAAAAAAGATAATGCGGGAGGATCAGACAGTCAAAAACCCAAAACAAAAACCAAAAAGAAAAAGCCATCTATGCTCGCTGTAATAGTGGAATTAGATTTTTTCCTGAAAAGATTTTATGGTTTTCAATTAAAATGGGATGATCTTGTGACTGAAAAAATGATCAATAATATCAGAGTATTTTGTCTACTGCTTAGATTGGAAAACCCAAATAAAATTGCCATAGCCTCTATTAGAAGAGGCGAACTGAGTATGGATGTAGTGCCAAATGCGAAAACTTTAACTGTTGCAAAATTACTAAAAAACGGAACATTGCTTGTTGAACCAAATCGGATATCTATAAATTGGGATGAGAAATTTATTATGTATCAAATCCTAGCTATTTCACTGATACATAAAAATAAGTACCAAACTAATCGAGGATACCAAGAAAAAAGCAATGTTGATAAGATAAAAAGAAATAAGAAAAAACGAAATGTTACTAGGTGGGGTCTTGATAAATCCATTGCACGACATCAAAGGTTTTTTAGGAATAAAGACAAAAATCATTATGATTGGCTTGTTCTTGAAAATATTTTATCTCCTAAACGTCGTAGAGAATTGAGAATTCGAATTTGTTTAAATTCGAAGAATGTAAATGTTGGGGATAGAAATACAGTATTTTGCAATGGTAACAATGAAAGTAACTGTGTCCCATTTTTTAATAAAGGACGGCATCTTGATAAAGATACAAAAAATTTGATGAAGTTAAAATTGTTTCTTTGGCCAAATTATCGATTAGAAGATTTAGCTTGCATGAATCGCTATTGGTTTGATACCTATAATGGTAGTCGTTTCAGTATGTTAAGAATACACATGTATCCGCGTAGTTGATGATACACTTCTTATGGATCATGTCATGTACCATAATGTAACACTTGTTACATTATGGTACATGATACTGATTCAATCATTTTATCAGATCAGAAATGAATTGGGGGAATCCCCTCATCCTAGATCCAAATTTTAGGGTGCAAAATGGAACATCTATCCTCTTTTTGTATTTATATTCGAAAATTTATAAATTGATTAAAAAAAAAAAAGAAGTATATGAATAAATCCAGATTAATTTATATTTATTGTGTATAACAAATTAAAATTAATTATTATTACAGATCGCTAAAATCCATAAAAAAAAAAAAATAAATAAAAAACACAGGGAGGGGGCAAAGAATTATGGTAAAAAATTCATTCATCTCGGTTATTTCGCAAGAAGAAAAAGAAGAAAATAGGGGGTCTGTTGAATTTCAAATATTCAGTTTCACCAACAGGCTACGCAGACTTACTTCACATTTAGAATTGCACAGAAAAGATTATTTATCCCAGAGAGGTCTCCAGAAAATTCTGGGAAAACGTCAACGGCTACTGGCTTATTTGTCAAAGAAAAATAGAGTACGTTATAAAGAATTAATAAATCTATTGGATATTCGCGAGCCAAAAACTCGTTAAGTTAATTTAAAATTCGTTTTAATTTATTTGATTTATTATATTTATATTAGATTATTTTATTCATTTTGATGAACTTCGTTTTCAGCAATTAATGGAATAATGAATCGGAGAAAAATATATGACTGTACCAACTACAAGACAAGATCTCATGATAGTCAATATGGGTCCTCACCACCCATCAATGCATGGTGTTCTTCGACTCATTGTTACTCTTGATGGCGAAGATGTTATTGACTGTGAACCCGTATTGGGTTATTTACACAGAGGAATGGAAAAAATTGCAGAAAATCGAACCATTATACAATATCTGCCTTATGTAACACGTTGGGATTATTTAGCTACTATGTTTACAGAGGCAATAACGGTAAATGCACCGGAACAGTTGGGAAATATTCAAGTACCTAAAAGAGCCAGCTATATTAGAGTCATTATGCTGGAATTGAGCCGTATAGCTTCTCATTTGTTATGGCTTGGCCCTTTTATGGCGGATATCGGTGCGCAGACCCCTTTCTTTTATATTTTTCGAGAGAGAGAGTTGATATATGATCTATTCGAAGCTGCCACCGGTATGCGAATGATGCACAATTTTTTCCGTATCGGGGGAGTAGCTGCCGATCTACCTCATGGCTGGATCGATAAATGTTTGGATTTCTGTGATTATTTTCTAACAGGGATTATTGAATATCAAAATCTTATTACGCAGAATCCTATATTTTTGGAACGAGTTGAAGGAGTGGGCTTTATTAGTGGAGAGGAAGCAATAAATTGGGGCTTATCCGGACCCATGCTACGAGCTTCCGGAATTCCATGGGATCTTCGTAAAGTTGATCATTATGAGTGTTATGACGAATTTGATTGGGAAGTACAATGGCAAAAAGAAGGAGATTCATTAGCTCGTTATTTAGTCCGAATTAGTGAAATGACGGAATCTATAAAAATTATTCAACAAGCTCTGGAACGAATTCCGGGGGGGCCTTATGAGAATTTAGAGGTACGGCGTTTTGATAGAGCAAGGGATTGCGAATGGAATGATTTTGATTATCGATTCATTAGTAAAAAACCTTCGCCCACTTTTGAATTGTCGAAACAAGAACTTTATGTGAGAGTAGAAGCCCCGAAGGGGGAATTGGGAATTTTTCTGATAGGAGATCAGAGTGTTTTTCCTTGGAGATGGAAAATTCGTCCGCCAGGGTTTATCAATTTGCAAATTCTTCCTCAGCTAGTTAAAAGAATGAAATTGGCTGATATTATGACAATACTAGGTAGTATAGATATCATTATGGGAGAAGTTGATCGTTGAAATGATAATTGATACGACAAAAATACAACAAGCTATCAATTCTTTTTCCAGATCGGAATCCTTAAAAGAGGTTTATGGACTCATAGGGCTGCTTGTTCCTATTTTTACTCCTTTATCGGGAATCCTAATAGGGGTACTAGTTATTGTGTGGTTAGAAAGACAAATATCTGCGGGGATACAACAACGTATTGGACCCGAATACGCAGGGCCTTGGGGAATTCTTCAAGCTCTAGCAGATGGGACTAAACTACTTTTCAAGGAGGATCTTCTTCCCTCTAGAGGGGATATTCGTTTATTCAGTATCGGACCTTCTATAGCGGTTATATCCATTTTACTAAGTTATTCAGTAATTCCTTTTGGCTATCACCTTGTTCTAGCCGATCTCAGTATCGGTGTTTTTTTATGGATTGCAATTTCAAGTATTGCCCCTATTGGACTTCTTATGTCAGGATATGGATCGAATAATAAATATTCCTTTTTAGGTGGTCTCCGAGCTGCTGCTCAATCGATTAGTTATGAAATACCATTAACTCCATGTGTTTTATCAATTTCTCTACGTGCGATTCGTTAGAACATTCGCTCTTTTTTACTTTACCTATTTTTTTTTTCATTCTAGGAAAAAGATTGAACCTATTGAATAGATATATTCATTTTGTATTCATCATTCAGAGCGATGAACTAAACCAGATAGTAATATGAGTGAAACAAAACAGCTTAGAAATTGGCAGTAAAAATTTGAGTCTCATTCCCTAGGTACAAGAGTTTTTAAAAAGTAAATATAAGCAGCAGAATCCCCAGAATTGGTGAATTATTCACCGTAGTTTGAAGCGGGTATAAACGATTAACCTGTATGGAGTCTTTTTTTTTTTTTTACTATTGTTTGTAGTACCATACCGGGGGTCGAGAAAAAATTAGTGGACGGTTAGGAATACCAAGGTACACAAAGGATTTGTAATGGAGATAATGTAAGTTATCCTTAAAGGGTATTTCCGCAAAAAAGGAATCCTAAGGGGGCTTTAAGTTAGTAGAAACAATCGAGCAGTACTTCCCCACGATCCCGATCCAGAGTATGCTCCTATCCACTGATTAAAGAAAGTACTATCAGGAACGAAGTAATCCTTTATTTTCTTTAGATTTCTTTCTTTGAGAAAGAAGAATAAGAACGAAAGAAATGGAGTGCATTTCCAATGAAAAAAAAATTTCTTTATTTATCCGTATTAATACAGATAGAATTCTTATCATGATACAAGAACTAATAGAATGTCGAATTTTTTTCGTAATTAAAAGATATAAGTTGAATTTTTTATGAGTATTTTATTTAAGGATTGAGTTATTACTGAACAAAGACCCATTTAAATTCTAAAGGATAAGATCAATTCAGAAGCGCTTTTTTGTTATTTATATATTTATAGCAGACAGAATTGCATTGGTCTAATTTTGGACTCTCCGATGTATCTTTACCCGATCTACTCTACAAACAAAACATATCGAAAAAATTCAGTCCTTATATTTATTTGTGGCCATGGGGGAGCCGTATGAAGCCAAAGTCTCATGTACGGTTTTGCAATAGCGATGAGACCAGTGATGTTATCATCGACTATGATTATCTAACAGTTCAAGTACAGTTGATATAGTCGAGGCGCAGTCAAAATATGGTTTTTGGGGGTGGAATCTATGGCGTCAACCTATAGGGTTTATGGTTTTTCTAATTTCTTCCCTAGCAGAATGTGAGAGATTACCTTTTGATTTACCAGAAGCAGAAGAAGAATTAGTTGCGGGTTATCAAACCGAATATTCCGGTATAAAATTTGGTTTATTTTACGTTACTTCCTATCTAAACCTACTAGTTTCTTCATTATTTGTAACAGTTCTTTACTTGGGCGGTTGGAATCTCTCTATTCCGTACATATTTATGCCAGATCTTTTGGGAATTAATGAAGTGCGCGGAGTCTTTGAAACGACAATAGGTCTCTTTATTACATTAGCTAAAGCTTTTTTGTTCTTATTCATTCCTATCACAACAAGGTGGACTTTACCTAGGATGAGAATGGACCAACTATTGAATCTTGGGTGGAAATTTCTTTTACCTGTTTCTTTAGGTAATCTATTATTGACAACTTCTTCTCAACTGCTTTCACTGTGAAGACATAGGATATTTTCAATTCAAAACTTTTCTAAACCAAGAGAAAGAAACATTAAATTATTTATAGATATTCACGATATGTTCCCTATGGTAACCGGGTTCTTGAATTATGGTCAACAAACAGTCCGAGCAGCAAGGTATATTGGTCAAAGTTTTATGATTACCTTATCCCACGCAAATCGTTTACCTATAACTATTCAATATCCTTATGAAAAATTGATCACATCGGAACGTTTCCGCGGTCGAATACATTTTGAATTTGATAAATGTATTGCTTGTGAAGTATGTGTTCGTGTATGCCCTATCGATCTACCCGTTGTTGATTGGAAATTGGAAACTGATATTCGAAAGAAACGATTGCTTAATTACAGTATTGATTTCGGAATCTGTATATTTTGTGGTAACTGCGTCGAGTATTGTCCAACAAACTGTTTATCAATGACTGAAGAATATGAACTTTCTACTTATAATCGTCACGAATTGAATTATAATCAAATTGCTTTGGGTCGGTTACCTATGTCAATAATTGGAGATTACACAATCCAAACAATTATGAATTCAAATCCAATAAAAAACCACGGGTAAAACTCTCGATTCAATAACAATTACCACTTCTTAAAATTATGTTTTGCTCTAAAGGAACGAAACTTCTTTCATTTTGCTTAGTCAATAACTCAGAATGCTAACCAAAGATTAGTGAGACTCATGACGTGCTTTGTATTGAAAAGAAAATATCTTCATATATCTGTTCTGTGATGATTTCAAAATCGGAAAAAATATTCTATATTTGTATTTTTATTTATATATATAAAATATAGAATATATAAAATCGAGAAATTCAATTCAGAACGGCCCTTTTTCGTATAGAGAAACGGGATGCAATTCAAATTAATAAGTATATCTACAGCAACCAACACCCCTTTAGTATCGTATTTAATTCAATTTCTATTAGGAACGTAAAAAAAAAAAATAGGGTAATGTCTTTTTTCCTGGTCTGGTCAATAAGGTCATGAAACATTTCGAATTTAATTCTCTCCTATTTTACATATAATGGATTTACCTGCGCCAATACATGATTTTCTTTTAGTATTTTTAGGGTTGGGTCTTATAGTCGGCGGTTTAGGAGTAGTATTATTTACCAATCCAATTTATTCTGCCTTTTCATTGGGATTGGTTCTTGCGTGTATATCCTTATTTCATATTCTATCGAACTCCCATTTTGTAGCTGCTGCACAACTTCTTATTTATGTGGGTGCCATAAATGTCTTAATTGTATTTGCTGTTATGTTCATGAATGGCTCAGAATATTATAACGATTTCCATCTTTGGACCGTTGGAGATGGGATCACTTCACTGGTTTGTACAAGTATTTTAGTTTCACTAATTACTACTATCTCAGATACGTCATGGTACGGTATTATTTGGACCACAAGATCAAACCAAATTATAGAGCAAGATTTGATAAACAATAGTCAACAAATTGGAATTCATTTATCAACAGATTTCTTTCTTCCATTTGAACTTATTTCTATAATTCTTTTAGTTGCCTTGATCGGTGCAATTGCTATGGCTCGTCAGTAAAGTAATAAATACGAAAAAAGGACTTCAGTTGTTCTGTCTTATCTCCTCTATTTTCCTTCAATTCCATTTGAATTTTCAGATTCTTCATGTATTAAAAGGTCAATGTTTTAGTTCGATCTATTACCAATACTTTTCTTTATTATGGACTTGTTATATTCTAGTCAATCGAATCGATTGAATTATTGTTCATATTGAAATGAATCGAGATTGAATTGACGAGGAGTAGTTCAATGATGCTCGAACATGTACTTGTTTTAAGTGCCTATTTATTATCCATCGGCATCTATGGATTGATTACAAGTCGAAATATGGTAAGAGCACTTATGTGTCTTGAGCTTATACTGAATGCGGTTAATATGAATTTCGTAACATTTTCTGATTTATTTGATAGTCGCCAATTAAAAGGAGACATTTTCTCGATTTTTGTTATAGCTATTGCAGCCGCTGAAGCAGCTATTGGCTTAGCTATTGTTTCATCAATTCATCGTAACATAAAATCAACTCGTATCAATCAATCGAATTTGCTAAATAAATAGTAATGAGCAATAAATAGTGGTAATGATAGGTATTTACATATAAATCAAAAATAAGGAATATTCACTAATTCAAATTAACATGTGCGGTATAAACCAGAAACCTATGACCGTTTTTGCTAAAACGTAAGAAATCAAAGTATCTTGGCCTTCTCTCATGAGCAGATCCAGAAGTAGATTGATTACAAACAAGTTCTGGTAAATCTAAATCATTGATTCGTCTGGTGTATAAATCTATGACTCATTTACTAATTTACTAGATCGAAATTTTATGACGTTCAAAAATTTTATAGATCCAATGTCACATTCAGTAAAGATTTATGATACATGTATAGGGTGTACTCAATGTGTACGAGCCTGCCCCACAGATGTATTAGAAATGATACCCTGGGACGGATGTAAAGCTAAGCAAATTGCTTCGGCCCCAAGAACAGAGGACTGTGTAGGTTGTAAAAGGTGTGAATCCGCCTGTCCAACAGATTTCTTGAGTGTACGGGTTTATTTATGGCATGAGACAACCCGCAGTATGGGGCTAGCTTATTGACTTATTGATACGTTGCAAAAAACTCCACTTACACCCATTTGATTTCTCTTTACCGACAAAACCCCGTACTCTCAAAAACGATATATAATGATTTTAGAGGTACGGGGTTTTCTGGCCAAAGCGTATCTTGTCTTTACCACGAATTCTTTTCCTTGGTTAACAATAATTGTTATTTTTCCGGTATTGGCGGGTTCCTCAATTTTATTTTTGCCCCATAGGGGCAATAAGGTAATCAGGTGGTATACTATTTCTATTTGTTTATTAGAACTCCTTTTAACCACCTATGCATTCTCTTATCATTTTAAATTGGACGATCCATTAATCCAATTGGAACAGGATTTCAAATGGATCAATTTTTTTGATTTTCACTGGAGACTCGGAATCGATGGACTTTCCATAGGACCCATTTTACTGACAGGATTCATTACTACTTTAGCTACTTTAGCGGCTTGGCCAGTTACTCGGGATTCGCGATTGTTCCATTTCCTGATGTTAGCAATGTACAGTGGTCAAATAGGATCATTTGCTTCTCGAGATCTTTTACTTTTTTTCATCATGTGGGAGTTAGAATTAATTCCTGTCTACCTACTTCTAGCCATGTGGGGAGGGAAGAAACGTTTGTACTCAGCTACAAAGTTTATTTTGTACACGGCAGGAGGCTCGATTTTTCTCTTAATGGGAGTTCCAGGTATGGGTTTATATGGTTCCAATGAACCAACATTAAATTTTGAAACCTCAGCCAATCAATCTTATCCTATAGCATTAGAAATCATATTCTATTTTGGATTTTTTATTGCTTATGCTGTCAAACTGCCGATCATACCCCTACATACATGGTTACCGAATACCCATGGAGAAGCACATTACAGTACCTGTATGCTTTTAGCCGGAATCTTATTAAAAATGGGAGCGTATGGATTGGTTCGGATCAATATGGAATTATTACCCCACGCGCATTCTCTATTTTCTCCCTGGTTGATCATAATGGGCATTTTTCAAATAATCTATGCAGCTTCAACATCTCCCGGTCAACGTAATTTAAAAAAAAGAATTGCCTATTCTTCCGTATCTCATATGGGTTTCACAATTATAGGAATTAGTTCCATAACGGATACGGGACTCAACGGGGCCATTTTGCAAATGATTTCTCATGGATTTATCGGTGCTGCACTTTTTTTCTTAGCAGGAACGAGTTACGATAGAATACGTCTTGTTTATCTCGACGAAATGGGGGGAATAGCTATCCCGATGCCAAAAATTTTTACACTGTTCAGTAGTTTCTCAATGGCTTCTCTTGCTTTGCCGGGAATGAGCGGTTTTGTTGCGGAATTGATAGTATTTTTTAGTATAATAACTAGTCAAAAATTCTTTTTAATGCCAAAAATATTAATTACGTTTGTAACGGCAATTGGAATGATATTAACTCCTATTTATTTATTATCGATGTTACGCCAGATTTTCTATGGATACAAGCAATTTAATGTTCCAATATCAAATTTATTAGATTCTGGACCACGAGAATTATTTGTTTCGATCTGTATCCTTCTACCCGTAATAGGTATTGGTATTTATCCGGATTTTGTTTTTGCACTATCAGTTGACAAGGTAGAAGCTATTTTATCTAATTATTTTTATAGATAGTTTTCATCAATAATACATACAATAAAATAAAAAATGCAAAATAAATTTAATAAAAACACACACACACACACAATAAGATAATAAGAAAATTCTAATAAAATTTTTTATTTTAATATTTTAATTAGATAATTAGGAGTTTTTGAGAACCATAAACATAAAATAGTTATTCACAAGGTTCTCAAAAACTCCTACGAACTCTCGTTATAAACGAGATTCCTATGTTATGTATTGTATTCGTAAGGTCTTTTCTTCAATTAGAGGTTAGTGTGAATGAACCATAACTATGTAACCCTATTCCTAATAGATTTACCCCAAAATAGCATATCCAAATTATAAGAAATCCCATAGAAGCTACAATTGCAGAATTTACGCCTTGCAAATTTTGATTTGTTCGAGTATGTAAATAAATTGCGAATATAGTCCAAGTAATAAATGCCCAAGTTTCCTTGGGATCCCAATTCCAATATGATCCCCATGCCTCATTAGCCCATACTGCTCCTGAAAGAATACCGATGGTTAAAAAGATAAACCCTAGACTAATGATACGACAACTCCAACAATCCAATTGTTGAATCAATTGATACCTATGATAATTTCTAAATGAAATAAAAAAAGTGTTTCGTAAAACATTGTTTATTTCATTCACATATTGAATCACGCCAAAGGAAAATGGACCAATTAAGATATTTTTGTTTTTACCAAATATTTTTACATTTTTTCGAAATGTAATTACTATAAGAGCTATTGATAATAATGAGCCACATAGAAGGGCTGCGTAGCTCAATACCATCATACTTACGTGCATCATTAACCACTGTGATTGGAGAGCGGGTACTAATTTTGTGGATTGATGCATTTCAGTTAAAAGACCTGAAGTAGCAAAGCCTTGGGTAAAAATAGCACTTGGTGCGGTTATTGCACTTAAATGATTTTTTTGGTTCGTAAAATAGGGAACCATATGAATAATGGAAAAACTCCATGAAAGGAACATTAATGATTCAAATAAATTACTTAAAGGGAAATGCCCAGAATAAACCCAACGAATAGCTAAAATTCCTGTTATACAGAAAAGGGTAACTATCAGTCCTTTTTCTGACGAATTAAACAATCCTACCATTTCATGGACTAATAAGGTCACCAAATAAATTGTAATTAAAATAGAAATAATCGAAAAAGAGATGTGAGTTAATATATGTTCTAAAGTCAAAAATATCATAAAAAGAAATCCTAACCAAAAAAAGGTCTTTTAACGATAGAATGTAAATTTGGAATTGAATTCATTATAGGATTTATTCTATTTCTTTTCGAAGATGCCGCCACTCGGACTCGAACCGAGATGCTCTAGCACTGCTTCCTAAGAGCAGCGTGTCTACCGATTTCACCATAGCGGCGTGATCGAAATTATAATAGCTCATCCACATTCAATCGTCGAGATTGAAAGAGCCAATTCAATGCAATATTCTTGAAAAAGTCAAAAAGAATTTAGATTTGAACGTTGAAGAATCTTTAGTTATGGAATGGTGATAGTTTTGTTTTAACAATGTCATGGTTTTTCGTGCAGTTTAAGTTAAGCTCTTTGCAGTTTAAGTTAAGCTCTTCTGGAATGTAACAATTGGAACTAGAAAGGTCTGTTCTCAATCCAAGCGGAGAACTCAAAAAATTTTTTTTTTTTTGAAAATCGATGGGGAAGATTATAATCCCCATCCTGCAAAAACCTACATAGAGATAAAACCCCCGTATCTTGGACTTCAAAATTTTTTTATAGTAACTTTCCACTAGACAGAAAAATTTTTATTCTACATATCACAAAATCAAATAAAATTTTATATTGATCAGTTCAAAATAAGAATATTAGTTAATGAGTAAGATTCCTCTTACTAAATTGTTAAATTCAATTAGCCAATTCATCGACTCATATCAATTTAGATTATTCTAAAACTTTATTACTTGTTTGTCGCGCAAAAAAAACTTTTTGACTTCCCGGTAGAAATAGATTTTGCTAATGAAAATGCTTTTACCGCCGCCCAATACGCTTTTTTTTTCCAAATGTTTTTACGAATACGCTTTTTTGACAGAGAAGTACGTTTCTTTGGAACTGCCATTCAAAAATGAAGAGGTTACTCTTTATTATAGTTAAATGTGAAAGACATCTATTGTTCAAAATTCGAAATATAAATTATATTATGGCTCTTTATTCGGATCTGTTTCAGCGGGTTCTACTGCTATAAAAATTGAATTGCTTTTTTTAATAATAAAATAATAATAAAAGAATCAAAAAGGTTTTAATTTAAAATCTCCGGATATTCTCGTCGTGTTACATTTAATTTAAAAAAATTAATCGAAAAGTTTCAGAACCCTTACCTACTTTTTACAAAATCTATTGTAATTTAAAATTGATTTCTAGTAATTCTAATTGATTAAGAAAGTATACCTAAAAAAAATTCTAAAATTAGAATGAGTTAGTAGTTAATTAGAATGAGTTAGTAGTTAATTGGTTAAGAGATACCTGACTTCAAAATAAAGAACATTTTTCGTACTTTCTTATTTCAGTTATATTAGAACTGAGGTCAAGGATAACAAAATGACAGATCTCCTAGAGTTCCCATAAACAAAATTTCTTTGATTGGTTGGAAGGAGCGTAAGCAACTCAATGAGTTCCACAACGAATTAGTTAATGATTCCGGATAATTTTATTAAAATAATAAAGTTTTTTCTGTTTATCTGGTTAAGTTCTTGGCGGATATTATGATTCATACTAGAATCAAATACTTTAATTTTCCTTTTTGATATAATTATTTTTCCCTATTCTATAGATATTTTTAGAGATATAAATTTTCGTAATCGTAATAATGGAATGGTTTATAATCTTATATTTTCTATTTTTCTAAATATCTTAGTTAATCACTAACTAGTAATTTTTTCCAATGACTTTATCTTATCATTTGACCAATAGTAACTTCTTGATTTGAATAGTTGAAATATTTCTTTTTTGAAAGAATAAAAAATCATAATGATTACAATTTCAAATTATATTTGAACTCTTTGATATCTTGATTTTTTTTATTACTTTCTCTTTCCGAAAGAGATAAAAACTGGTGAATTGGAAACAATAAAAAAAAAAAAAAAAAAAATTTCTTATGGCATATACATCTCAATATGCATGGATCATACCTTGGGTTCCACTTCCAGTTCCTATAGCAATAGGAATCGGACTTCTCGTTGTCCCTACAGCAGCAAAAAGTCTTCGTCGTATATGGGCCTTTCCTAGTATTTTATTACTAAGTATCATTATGATTTTTTCAGCCGATCTGTCTATTCAACAAATGAATGGCAGTTTTATATATCAATACGTATGGTCCTGGACTATCCATAATGATTTTTCTTTAGAATTTGGTTACTTGATCGATCCACTTACGTCCATTATGTTAATATTAATTACTACTGTTGGAATAATGGTTCTTATTTATAGTGACAATTATATGTCTCATGATCAAGGCTATTTGAGATTTTTTGCTTATATGAGTTTTTCCAATGCTTCCATGTTGGGATTAGTTACTAGTTCCAATTTGATACAAATTTATATTTTTTGGGAATTGGTTGGAATGTGTTCCTATTTATTAATAGGGTTTTGGTTCACACGACCAATTGCGGCAAATGCTTGCCAAAAAGCCTTTGTAACTAATCGTGTAGGGGATTTTGGTCTATTATTAGGAATCCTAGGTTTTTATTTTATAACGGGTAGTTTCGAATTTCGGGATTTGTTCGAAATAACCAATAACTTGATTGCTAATGATGGAGTCAATTCCGAATTTCTGACTTTGTGTGCCTCCCTATTATTCGTCGGTGCAGTTGCGAAATCGGCACAATTCCCCCTTCATGTATGGTTACCCGATGCTATGGAAGGGCCTACTCCTATTTCAGCTCTTATCCACGCTGCTACTATGGTAGCAGCGGGAATTTTTCTTGTAGCTCGATTTCTTCCTCTTTTTACCACTCTACCTTACGTAATGAATTTGATTTCTTTGGTAGGTATAATAACAATACTATTCGGAGCCACTTTGGCTCTTGCTCAAAAAGATATTAAGAAAAGTTTAGCCTATTCTACAATGTCTCAATTGGGTTATACTATGTTAGCTTTAGGTATGGGATCTTATCGAGCTGCTTTATTTCATTTAATTACGCATGCCTATTCTAAAGCATTATTATTTTTAGGATCCGGATCGATTATTCACTCAATGGAAACCATTATTGGATATTCGCCAGATAAAAGTCAGAATATGGCTCTTATGGGAGGCTTAACAAAATATGTGCCAATTACAAAAACTACCTTTTTGTTAGGTACACTTTCCATTTGCGGTATTCCACCTCTTGCTTGTTTTTGGTCCAAAGACATTATTCTTAATGATAGTTGGTTGTATTCACCCATTTTCGCGATAATAGCTTATTTCACAGCAGGATTAACTGCATTTTATATGTTTCGAATATATTTACTTACTTTTGAAGGGCATTTAAATGTCCATTTGCAAAATTTCAGTGGCAAACAAAATAGCTTGGGCTATTCGATCTCTATATGGGGCAAAGAAGGGTCGAAAGCGATAAAACAAAATTTTGTTTTAGCATCAATCAATAATAAGGAAAGTGCTTTGCTTTTTTCAAAAAAAACGTATGCAATTGATGGTAATGTAAGAAATCAAATGCGATCCCTTATTACTATTACTCATTTTTCCAATAAAAAGCTTTCTCAGTACCCCCATGAATCAGATAATACTATGCTATTGCCACTTCTTGTATTGGTATTATTTACTTTATTCATCGGATTTATAGGAATTCCTTTTGCTCCTGATCAAGGGGGCATATATTTTGATGTATTATCCAAATGGTTAACTCCGTCGATAAATCTTTTACATTCAAACTCGAGTAATTCTGTGGATTGGTATGATTTTTTTACAAATATGATTTTTTCGGTAACTATCGCGTCTTTCGGAATATTTATAGCGTCTCTCTTATATAAGCCTGTTTTTTCAACTTTTCAAAATTTAGACTTAATTAATTCATTTGTAAAAATAGGTCCTAAGAGAAGTTTCTGGGAACAAATAATAAATGTGATATATAATTGGTCATATAATCGTGGTTACATTGACAGTTTTTATTCAACAACCTTAACTAGGGGTATAAGAGGGTTAGCTGAACTAATTTCCTTTTTTGATCGACAAGTAATTGATGGAATTACTAATGGAGTTGGTGTTACAAGTTTCTTTGTAGGAGAGGGGATAAAATATATAGGGCGCGGACGAATTTCTTTTTATCTCTTCTTGTATTTATTTTATGTATCAATTTTTTTTTATTTACTATATATTATATATAGTAAATAAAAAAAAATTGAAGTTTTCATTTTGTACATGCCAGATCATGAATTAGTAACTGCAGTCGATCTTCAATCCCCCCCTTTTTTTTTATTAACAAAATAGGAACTTCCCTTTGATTTCTCGTTCTCTTCATCGTCATAATATTTCTTGTTCTCTTCATAAAGTTTCTTGTTCTCTTCAAAATCACAATAGTTAATCCACTCTTGAGTAGCTTTGCGCATACGCGACAGTAGTAATTTAGTTTTATTTTGTGGATTGTACGCGGATACCTCGGACTCGGAGTCATAATCCGGGAGTTGTTCTATTAAAAATCTCAAAAATGCTTTCTCTGTCATTAGATTCTCTGCCTTTTTACGTCTTTCAAGTTCCGCTTCCTCACGAGCTGCCGAAATAAACATTTCCATAATTTTTTTGTTTTTATTTTTACGTTTTTCATCTTCCTCTTTCTTCTTTTTAAGTGTTTCATCAATTCTTTCTTGATTTCTTTTTTCGGTTAAATTATATTTCTCAAAAATTTTGTTTTTTAATTCAATTAATTTAAGAAAGAGTTTTACAACGATTTTTATAATTTGTATTTTTTCTTGAATTTTTTTTTTAATAGATAAAAGAATCTCTATGTAAAGCCTTTCAATAATAATTTTTAAAAAATAATAACATTTACGTTTTAATCGGGTACTTCTTCTTTTTAAGATTTTTAATATATGCCAAATATCTTTCGGTGATTCTAATCTCTTATCATCACAACTCGTTTCATTAGGACTAATGTTTATATCAGGAATTTGTAATATTTTGTTCTTGTCTTTTTTGATTTTTTCAATTTGATTTCTAATTATATTTGTCCTATCGGACACATCCTTTATTTTTTTTACAGTCGGTGAATAATTTATCCAATCCACGGATTTAATAGACGATTCATTAAAAATCTGATTACTTATTATATCATTTTCTTGATTTGTATTTATACTCGCTTCTTTTATTTCCAATAAAGGAATTGGACTTAGTTTTGGAGATTCTTTATTTAAAAATAGAAATACTTTTAAATAAAGAATCCTTTGTGTTTTTTCTTTTACAACTAAGAGTTTTTTTTTTATTTCTTTCAAAACAGGTTTAAAAAAGGAAGGTCGTTTTCGGGGAGAACCAAAAGGACGTTCAGCTTCTAGTCCCCAAATTGTTAAAAAACAAAAATCATCTCTTTTTATCTTCTTTTTCATTGGATCTCTATGATCCAATTCTACTTTAGCTCCATGCCAAGGTTCCAGGCAGAAAGGAAATAAAATCTTTATCTGAATACCATCTGTTAACCAATCTTTCGGAAATTCATTTTCTGACAATTGAACACCATTATAAGTGCATTTAACATGCATTTCGTTATGCCACGCTTTCCAATCCTTGCGCCATTCGGGAATTTGAAATAATAACATACGGCCAACATTTTTAATTATTATTAATGAGGGTAATACGATATATTTTCTAAGAATCGATTGGGTTAGTAACAAACAACCTCGCAGTGGTTGAGCATAATCTATAGTATCCCACATTTC